GTTCGTTTGTGGATGAAATCAAAAGAAAATGGTGAAAAATGTGAAAATCTAAATTAGAATTTCACAGAGAATGAAATGCTCCCTCACGATCCCAGGAGGGGAAGGAGTTTTCGTATTCAATTGTTTATATTAAGTTTGTGGTAAGTTAATTTACCTTAATCCCAACCTTTTTCTGATTGTGATAATACATAGTTAGCCACGTCTTCAATATCGCTATCATCCAAGCGGCCACCAAAAGCTGGCATTGCATTTTTACCGTTTGTTACTTGATAAGTAATTTTGTCTACACTGTTCATTCCATTAGCTTCTAAAGCGTCTTTCTTCAAAGTTTTTTCTGGAATAATTACATTGTTACCGCCAGCATGGCATGCGGAACAGTTCGCGCTAAAAATACGTTCTCCGTTTTCAATGTCAGCAGCAATCGATACAGTTGATACTAAGAAAGGAAGACAAAGGCTAAGAGAAAGGATTCTTAAAGTATATGGTTTCATGATCTCTCCTGAAAAATTAACAGAAAACATTAATAATAAATTTTACCACCACCCCATTTTTCTGAAACGATTTTGGGTTGGATTAAGATGTGGCCAGCAATAGCTTCAAGGTCTTCTTCACTAAGTGATCGCATTTTTGGGTAAATATCTGCACTCTTAATACTTGGATGAATCTCTGCAATTGATTCTAAACCATCGTAAGTTGTAGGATTTTTCATGTAATTCACTAGTGATTCAACACTATCACGTGGAGGTGTTGCAAGACTAAGAGCTTCCGGGTCTAAACCAACGTTTGGATTTGTTTTTGTTAATCCACCAACGTGACATATACCACAAGAGGAGTTAAAAAGACGTTTTCCTCTTTTTACTTGTTCAGGTGTTAATGTTACTTGTGTACCTTTTACATCTGCGCGAACAGTACGTGTTGCTTCATCTAATTCAATTGCAACAGAAGGTAGTGCCGGTAAAAGAGTAAGCAAAATAGAAAGGGCAAAACGAGGTTTGATCATAGCAATCATTCTAAGGGGAAATAGTACCCCAGGGAAAACCAAGAAAAAACAGTTAATTATCCGTAGCTGTTGTTAAAGTTTGTGTCGGTGCCACCATTGTCCCTTTATTTCGGGTTTGAATTTCTTCACGTAAGCCTGGTGGTAAAACCAAAACTTGTGGAACACCTGGATCACTACCTTCAACATCTACAAGAAGACTGCTTCCAAATTCAATTTCATCTTCAACATGTAAAAGTTTTTCGGCAATAGGGTCTTCAACCCACTTGCTTATAGCACGACGTAAAGGTCTTGCACCATACATCGAATTAAAACCTTCTTGACGAATTGTAGTTAATAATCGACTTGTAACTAAAAGATGGAAACCTTTACGTGCAAGTCGTTCATCGACTTCATCAAGTAATAAAAATGCGATTGCACTAATATGGTCACGTGACAGTGGGTGGAAGATCACCACATCATCCAAACGGTTTAAAAATTCAGGTCTGAATTTTGAACCCAGTGTCTGAGTGAGCCACCAGCTTTTTAAGCATAGATTCTTCATCTGGTGTTCGAGTTGGTTTTTGTGCACAGAACTCCAAGATCGTTTGAGATCCCAAATTTGACGTAAGCATGATAAGTGTGTTTTGGAACGACACAACTCTTCCTGACGAATCTGACAGAATACCATCATCCAGGATTTGTAATAATACATTATAAACATCTGATCTGGATGGGCTTTTTCAATTTCATCAAAAAGTACAATGCAGTAAGGTCGACTTCGAACCGCGTCAGTTAATTGTCCCCCTTCTTCAAATCCTACATAACCCGGAGGAGATCCTATTAGACGGGCAACTGTGTGTTTTTCCATGTACTCAGACATATCTAAACGGATCAATGCTTTTTGAGAACCGAATAAATTCTCAGCTAATTGCTTAGTTAACTCTGTTTTTCCTACACCTGTAGGACCACAAAGTAAAAAACTTCCAATAGGTCTTTTTGGATTTCGTAAGCCTGCAGCATAACGTCGTAAAGATTTTGCAACTACAGCTAGCGCACGTTCCTGACCAATAATATGGTTACCTAGATCTTGTTCTAGGTGAAGGAAACGTTCTGCTTGGTCACGTGTCAAATTAGTTGCAGGTAAGCCTGTCCATAATGCTACAACTTCCGCAACGTCAGAAGCTGTAACTACTAATTTACCAGCGACTGTATAAAGCAAATCATCATCTTCTGTTGCAGATTGGATTTCTTGGCTATTTATATTATTTGTATTTTCGTCAACAGCCATATCAAAAGTAAATATAAGTGATATAAAATCGTTTGTATTTGTTAAAATTTTTCTTTCTTTGATAGTTACACTGGTTTCAGTGCAAATATTAGACAACTTCTTAAAATATAGTCGTCGAGATTGGATGTATTTTCCCATAAGGGGTTTCCTTTTTGATATTGGTTTCAAGTTTTTAAGGTGACATTTATTTAGATTCTCAACTGTGAAATATTTTAATCAAAGATTAACGAAGTGTCAACCATTTCATACATAATGGATTAAAAAATAGGAAAGAAAATTTTAACACTTGACAAAACAATACCCTCACCAGTAATGTAAGAATTGTGGAGTTTCTCCAATACTTAAAACCAAGACAGCTTAGTAACTTAAAAAAATAAAAAAGGTCCTAACTAAGTTGATAAGGAAAAAGAACTAGGAAATACTACGGAGAGTTTGATCCTGGCTCAGGATGAACGCTGGCGGTATGCCTTACACATGCAAGTCGAACGGAAATTAGCTTCGGTTAATTTTAGTGGCGGACGGGTGAGTAACACGTGAGAATTCGCCTTTAGGAGGGGGATAACGGATGGAAACATTCGCTAAAACCCCATATGCCCCTGGGTGAAACAGAGGAGATAAGTAATACTGACTCACCTCTGCCTGAAGAGAAGCTCGCGGCTGATTAGCTAGTTGGTAGGGTAAAGGCCTACCAAGGCGACGATCAGTAGCTGGTCTGAGAGGACGATCAGCCACACTGGAACTGAGACACGGTCCAGACTCCTACGGGAGGCAGCAGTGAGGAATTTTCTGCAATGGGCGAAAGCCTGACAGAGCAATACCGCGTGAGGGATGAAGACTTACTGAGTTGTAAACCTCGGTACCTTAAGGAAGAAGATCTGACGGTACTTAAGGTGGAAAGCATCGGCTAACTCCGTGCCAGCAGCCGCGGTAAGACGGGGGATGCAAGTGTTATCCGGATTTACTGGGCGTAAAGCGTCTGCAGGTGGTTTCTTAAGTCTACTGTTAAATCTTGAGGCTCAACCTCAAATCTGCAGTAGAAACTAGGAGACTTGAGTATAGTAGGGGTAGAGGGAATTTCCAGTGGAGCGGTGAAATGCGTAGATATTGGAAAGAACACCGATGGCGAAGGCACTCTACTGGGCTATTACTGACACTCAGAGACGAAAGCTAGGGGAGCAAATGGGATTAGATACCCCAGTAGTCCTAGCCGTAAACGATGGATACTCGATGTTGGACGTATCGACCCGTTCAGTATCTTAGCTAACGCGTTAAGTATCCCGCCTGGGGAGTACGCTCGCAAGAGTGAAACTCAAAGGAATTGACGGGGGCCCGCACAAGCGGTGGAGGATGTGGTTTAATTCGATGCAACGCGAAGAACCTTACCAGGGTTTGCTAGAAGTGTTGGTTTTCTGAAAAGAATTCCTTATTCCGCTTCTACAGGTGGTGCATGGCTGTCGTCAGCTCGTGTCGTGAGATGTTGGGTTAAGTCCCGCAACGAGCGCAACCCTTATTTTTAGTTCTATTGTCTAGAAAGACTGCCGGTGACAAACCGGAGGAAGGTGAGGACGACGTCAAGTCATCATGCCCCTTACACCCTGGGCTACACACGTCCTACAATGGGTAAGACAATAAGTTGCAAATTCGCGAGAATAAGCTAATCTTTGAAACTTACTCCAAGTACAGATTGCAGGCTGCAACTCGCCTGCATGAAGGTGGAATCGCTAGTAATCGCTGGTCAGCTACACAGCGGTGAATCCGTTCCCGGGCCTTGTACACACCGCCCGTCACACCATGGAAGCTGGTTGTACCCGAAGTCGTTATCCTAACCGTAAGGAAGGAGATGCCGAAGGTAAAATTAGTGACCGAGGTGAAGTCGTAACAAGGTAGCCGTACCGGAAGGTGCGGCTGGATGACCTCCTTTAACAAGAATAAGTTTTAAAACTTATCTGTAGGTCGATTTGGACCTTTATCGGATTTTAATCCGATTTTAATATAAATAAGGAAGGGCTATTAGCTCAGTTGGTTAGAGCACACCCCTGATAAGGGTGAGGTCTCTGGTTCAAGTCCAGAATAGCCCTGCTGGGGGTATAGCTCAGCTGGTAGAGCGCTGCCCTTGCACGGCAGATGTCAGCGGTTCGAGTCCGCTTACCTCCACACTTATAATCTGGCTACATAATTTTTGTCTTTCGATTCAAGAAAGAAAGGGCTTTTGGGGGATACCTTGGCATTCAGAAGCGATGAAGGACGCGATGACCGGCGATACGCTCCGGGGAGCGGGCAAAAAGCTTTGATCCGGAGGTTTCCGAATGAGGCAACTCCATAGAACTTCTTCCCGAATACATAAGGAAGAAAGAGCGAACCTGGGGAACTGAAACATCTTAGTACCCAGAGGAAAAAAAAGTAAAAACGATTCCCTTAGTAGCGGCGAGCGAACTGGGACCTGGCCTAAACTAACCTCTTGGTTAGGGTTGTGGGACCGATTAGGGGTTAGCCTATTTAAATAGAGAAAGATTTACCGTGACGAAATAGTTGAATCCTATACCTGAGAAAGTGATAGTCTTGTAGTCGAAGTTAACTCCCTATTTATAGTGCTAAGCTTATTTAAGCACTCCTTCGGCTTCCCGAGTAGCATGGAGCACGTGAAATTCCGTGTGAATCCGCAAGGACCACCTTGCAAGGCTAAATATTCCTGAGTGACCGATAGTGAACCAGTACCGTGAGGGAAAGGTGAAAAGAACCCCGGGAGGGGAGTGAAAAGACCATGAAACCAAAAGCCTACAAGCAGCAGAAGGGCTACGAGTTGTCAAGCCTGACTGCGTGCCTGTTGAAGAATGAGCCGGCGACTTGTATCTAATGGCTGGGTTAAGAATACGAAGCCATAGTGAAAGCGAGCTTGATAACGAGCGTAATGTCATTAGGTACAGACCCGAACCCGGATGATCTAACCATGGCCAGGATGAAGCTTAGGTAAAACTAAGTGGAGGTCCGAACTGACTGATGTTGAAAAATCAGCGGATGAGTTGTGGTTAGGGGTGAAAT